CAAGAAGTATTATTCTACTAATATTTTGTAAAATATTTCTATTTCGACACAAGCAAGAAGGGATCGGACTCTAGGAAAAGACAAATAATCCCTCCTAGAATCCCGCTTTCCTCATTTCTATTTCTACTGTGCTTAATCTGCCTATTTCTTTTTTTGTTTAGTATCGAGTCGAATTTTCTTATATTAAAATAGAAAACTATTAATATATTTCAACTATTAATATATTTCTATTCTAGGACATTGAAATATTAAAACAGTAATATAATTATACCGCTCTAATTTATTGGGGTTGAAAAAAAAAACAAAGAAACAAAATCAAATAGTCCTCTTCACAATATACATACTATGGCTGACTAGTACTGCGGTACAAGGAATTCTCTAAATATGGTAAAAAGGACTAGAAAAAAGCAAAGGTCTTTTCATAATTTTTTGATTATACAGAATAGAATTACAAAATTTATCAACAAAAATTTAGTTCTTTTTACGAGCTTAATATGTTGATAAATCCGCGGACCTAGAAATTCATTTCGGACAATTGAACCTTCTCAAATTGTTTCTTTTTAAGAACCAAAAAGATTTGTGCCAAAATAATAGATGCCAAGAAGAACAAAAGACCTTGGACACGTAACGGATCTTGAAGTACTATTTCCGCATCCCCTTGACCAAATCCACCCACATTAGGATTACTCGTTAATGGTTGATCAAGTTTGATAGATTCACCCTCTGAAACAAGAAGTTCTGGTCCTGGAGGTATAATATCAATCACTTCACGTCCATCCGACGCATCCACTATAGTTATTTCGTATCCCCCCTTTTCTTTTCGTATGATTTTGTTTACTATACCTGCTGCTGTAGCATTATAAACATTATTATTACTCTTGCTCCCGTCGGGATAAATCTGACCCCTTCCCCTGTTCCCGCCTACGTATATAGGATATTTTAAGAAGTGAACATCTCTGTTAGTAGCGGGATCTGGGGAAAGAATAGGAAAGGTGATTTCACTATATTTCTGACCAGGAACAGGGCCTACCACAAGAATATTTTTTTTTGTGGGGCGATAGCTTTGAAAAGACAGATTCCTTATCTTTTCTTTAATCTCAGGCGAAATACGATCGGGGGGGGCCAATTCAAAACCCTCCGGTAAAATAAGAACAGCCCCCACATTCAAAGCCCCCTTTTTACCATTAGCAAGAACTTGTTTCACTTGCATATCATAAGGAATTCGAACAACTGCTTCAAATACAGTATCAGGAAGTACCGCTTGTGGAACCTCGATATCCACGGGCTTATTAGCTAAATGGCAATTGGCACATACAATACGGCCGGTTGCTTCTCGCGGATTTTCATAACCCTGCTGTGCAAAAATGGGGTACGCATTTGAAATGGGTGCTCGGGTTATTATATATATCATGAGCGATACGGAAATGGATCGAGTAATCTCTTCCTTTATCCAAGAAAAGGCATTTCTAGTTTGCATGGTCCAATCATTGATCCTGACAATTTCTACAATAAAATTAGGTAGGTCACTGGTATAGTTCCCTATCCACGATTCTGCTATTTACTGAAAAAATTTCCCTGGAATATCGGAAGAGTCCCCCTCCCTGGTGGGTAGAAAGAAAAAGAAAAGAATAAGTCCATTTTTGAATGTTTAGCTTTTGTACAAAATAACAAACTTTATAATTGGATCAGTGGATCGTTTTTTCAGTCATTCATTGAATGATAAATCACTACAAGTGACGGAGATATGCGATTTAAATAACGGAAAATCCAATATTTAAAAATTGTATCTAAAATGACTGGAAAAGTGGAAACAAGACCGGATATAATTTGATCGTTCTGAACAAATCCAAAATCTTTATAGACAGAACCAATCATTAGTTCCCAACCATGGGTCGAATGGAATCCTATACATAAATCAGTTAATAAAAGAATAGAAAAAGCTTTTATTGTGTCACTTAAGTTATATAGAAATTCTTGAACCCAAGAGTTAAGAATAAAAAGTTCTTGATTACCTAGAATAGAATAACCACCTAGAATAACGAAACAGATTATATTTGTCGAGAAGTGCAAAATCGTATGGATACGATCTTCGTTGTGCGTCTTGATCAATTGGATGGTTTCTTTGTAGATTCCGGTACGAAGATTTTGTAGACGTGTTTCCGGGTATTCCTTTAGCATTTCATCCAAGAGGAATAGTTCCTCGAATTCTATGAATTTTTTTAGAATACTCTTTTCTTGAATATCATTCAAGAAAATTTCGGATTGCCTAGGATTCCACCAATTAGTAACCCAAGATTCCAGACTTTTCTTAAATGCGAAAGAGATGCACCAGGGCAAAAAGACTATAGATGTAAGATATAGAAGGGGAATGAATGCTTTCTTTTTTGTCATTTTTCGTCTTTAATGAACTCAGCTTCACCTCATTCATCAACTCTATATGATTATATGATAATAATATTTCTATCAAACATAAGTTCTATTACAAGTCATAGAGCCTATATATAAATCTATAATATGAATCTATAATCTATTCCCGCGTTTTTTATTTGCAATTCGGGAGTTAGTCCTTGAATTTAGAAAGAATTCAGAAGTCCACGGCCAATTCGAATGAAGAAAAAAATACTGTTTCCAAAGATATCAATTGCTAAGAGATTCGAAGCAATTACCCCTTTTGATGAATGCACGAAAGAGCACTTCGCATAATGAATATTAGTTGGATTTCGAAACCAAAGAGCGCCCTTTCTATCAATCTATCAAAATATCAAAATTTCGAAAAAAAAAATTTCTTTTTTTCCCTAAAACATTTTTCAGTTCATTTTTTTTTCAAAATACTTCAATCGGTACACGCAAGAAATAGGCCAATTCTGCAGCTTTTTGTTCAATTTCTCGTGGAGTCAAATTCTCGTCAGTACGAGTCAAGGGAATGGCCCCCTGGCCTACGGTTTCCATATAAAGAACACGACGAGTATAAATACCCTCTTTAACTTCTATTCTGATGGACTGAATGTCTTTCATAAGGAATCGGAGAAAAATACGACGATTTTTTCCAGGAAATCCCCAACGAAAAATACACACTATTCCCTCTTTTCTATCGAATCGATCATAACCACTACCTACATTCCACGAAATTGTACACCACAAATAAGAACTAATAAAGAGACCCGCGATTCCATAGAAAGACATCACGATCCCTTGTGGAAAAAAAAGAATTTGCTGAGACGGAAATAAAGATAACAAATTCCTACCAAGATAACTGGAAGTTCCAACCAATAAGAACCCTAATGAACCTAAAAAAAGGATAAAGGCCCAGCAGAAATTACTTGTTTTTCGAGACCCCGTTATAAGTTCTATCCATATACGTTCTGATCGCCAACTCATATTAGATCCAGTTCTATTTTATTTATTGGAATTGGGAGAATAAATAACCCAACCAAATGAATTTGACTTTACTTTTCTTTGTTTCCGAAGTAACTTTCATCAACTAGCACTATTTTGATGTAAACCTCTTTACTTTAGGAGTAATTCATCGAATTGCTTCCAGATCTAAAAAAAAAAAAATATATGAGATTTGTCCCTACTGTCCATATCTAAAAAATCTTGTTTTTTTGAACATGAAGAAATAAAGAAGCCATTGCAATTGCCGGAAATACTAGGCCCACTAAAGGCACAAAAATAGAGGGTAAGTTGCTGAGAGTTGTCATAGAATGGGTACCTCGATTTAATATTTGTACCTGTTATTTTTTTTTTTTTTATTGTTATATTAATATTTTTGTTATAGTTATATTCATTTTTTTTATATTCATTTCATATTAATTTATATTAATTTAATATTAATATTTTTATTATTTTATTAATTTTTATTATATTATTCTTAATATTGTTATAAATATTGTTATAAAGATAGTCTATAATCACTAGAATTCATATATACTTATACTAAGTATTAAGTATATTTTAAACTAAGTATAGCTAAGTGAATATATATATAATAATCAATATAGATAATATATACTAATATATATATTGAGTATATATAATGAGTATATAATAACTAAATAATATAATCAAATTAATAAACTAAAAAAAATATTAATAAATAATAGAATAAAAAAAGTACAAAACAAATAGAATCTAACTAATAATAAATATAAGTCTAATAATCAAATAAATACAAGAAATGTTAATAAATATAAGGAATGTAGAATTAAATAACTACTCACTCGCCACAACACAAATAAAATAATTTAATAAAAAAATTTAAAAATCATTTTCTGCTTGATTTTTAATTTGGAGTCAAAGGCAAGAAAGCATGGAGCTGAAATAACTCACTCAGAACCCCCTTTAAAAGATTACGCGGTACGATTGAATCAAATAAGCCCTTATCGAATAAATATTCAGCCTCTTGTGAACCTTCGGGTACTGTTTGATTCAACGTTTGTTCAATTACTCTTTTACCTGCAAATGCAATGTAAGCATTGGGTTCGGCAATAATGATATCCCCCAACATACCAAAACTAGCTGTCACCCCACCAGTAGTAGGAGATGTAAGGATCGATACATAGAATAACTTTTTATTTGTTTGATAATCATATAAAGCAGAAGATATTTTAGCCATTTGCATCAAGCTCAAACTTCCTTCTTGCATACGTGCTCCTCCGGAAGCACATACTAGAATAAGAGGTAAAAATTGATTGGTAGCATATTCGACCAAACGGGTGATTTTCTCACCTACTACGGATCCCATACTACCCCCTATAAACTGAAAATCCATAATCCCAATTGCTACAGGAATACCGTTTAGTTGACCTGTGCCCGTTTGAACAGCCTCAGTTAATCCTGTCTTTATTTGATAAGAATCAATACGATCTTTATAAGGTTCCTCTTCCGAATGAAATTCAATGGGATCCAGAGAGACCATATCTTCATCCATAGGATTCCAAGTACCTGGATCAATCGAAAGTTCGATTCTATCTGAACTGCTCATTTTCAAATGAAATCCA